GCTAGTGTAGCTTATATAAAAGCATAACACTGAAGATGTTAAGATGAGCCCTAATAAGACTCCACAGGCAAACAGGTATGGTCCCTGCTTTAACGTCAGCTTTAATTTAACTTACACATGCAAGTATCCGCATCCCAGTGAGAATGCCCTCAACACCCAGCCGGAACAGAGGAGCGGGCATCAGGCACGCACACGCAGCCCAAGACGCCTTGCTACGCCACACCCCCAAAGGGTACTCAGCAGTGATTAATATTAAACATAAGCGAAAGCTTGATTTAGTTAAAATTAAGAGGGTCGGTAAAACTCGTGCCAGCCACCGCGGTTATACGAGAGACCCAAGTTGACATCTACGGCGTAAAGCGTGATTATAGGCCGACAAACAACTAAAGCCAAAGCCCCTCAAAGCCGTCATACGCTAATCGAGGGCCGTAAGGTCCAAAACGAAAGTAGCTTTAACACAACAAACCTAGACCACACGACAGCTGGGGTACAAACTGGGATTAGATACCCCACTATGCCCAGTCATAAACTTTGATGATAAACTACAAATATCATCCGCCAGGGAACTACAAGCGTATCGCTCGAAACCCAACGGACTTGGCGGTGCCCCACACCCACCTAGAGGAGCCTGTTCTATAACTGACAATCCCCGTTCAACCTCACCACCCCTAGCCCCTTCAGTCTATATACCACCGTCGTAAGCTCACCCTATGAAGGATCAACAGTAAGCAAGATGGGTACAACCCAAAACGTCAGGTCGAGGTGTAGCACATGGAGTGGGAAGAAATGGGCTACATTTTCTGCCTACAGAACACCACGAACAACGCCATGAAATCTGCCGTTCAAAGGAGGATTTAGCAGTAAAAAGAAAACAGAGAGTTCTTTTGAAGCCGGCCCTGGGGCGCGCACACACCGCCCGTCACTCTCCACTACAATTATTTTTCACAGGAAAATAATCACCAGCCCTAAAATTAAATAATATAATATTGGTTATACCAGTGGAGACAAGTCGTAACACGGTAAGTGTACCGGAAGGTGCACTTGGAACAACCAGAGCGTAGCTAAGAAAGCCAAAGCACCTCACTTACACTGAGACGATACCCGTGCAAGTCGGGTCGCACTGAGCCATAGAGCTAGCCACACACCCCCGCCCAAGTGCACACAAATACATAGCCACAAGCAACCCAAAAAACACAAACTAAACCATTCTGCCCCCCAAGTATGTGCGACAGAAAAGAAAAATCGAGCAATAGAAAAAGTACCGCAAGGGAAAGCTGAAAGAGACGTGAAACAGCCCGCCAAAGCACAAAAAAGCAGAGACTAGCCCTCGTACCTTTTGCATCATGATCTAGCCAGAACAATCAGGCAAAGAGCCCTACAGTCTGACCCCCCGAAACTAAGTGAGCTACTCCAAGACAGCATATTAGAGCCAACCCGTCTCTGTGGCAAAAGGGAGGGAGGATCTTGGAGTAGAGGTTAAAAAACTACCGAACCTAGTGATAGCTGGTTGTTTGGAAATTGAATATTAGTTCAGCTTACTGCCAATTTCTTTCAGATCAAAATAATAAGGACCAACAAGAACCTAAGAAGGCAAAAAAGTTAGCTAAAGGAGGTACAGCTCCTTTAGAAAAGAACACAATCTTAACAGATGGATAAGGATCACACTAAACCAGGTTAACCGCTACAGTTGGGTTTAGAGCAGCCATCTGAACAGGAAAGCGTTGGAGGTCGAGCAGAAAAAAAAACCAATTATTCTGATACAAACTCCAATTCCTCCAACAATACTAAGCCACTCTATGTTAACATAGAAGAAATAATGCTAGAATCAGTAACAGAGGGGCATGCCCCCCTCCCGGCACACGTGTAAGTCAGATCGGACACACCACTGACAAATAATAGAGCCCAACCAAAGAGGGCATCGCAGACCAAACAACAACCAAGAAAAGCCTGCAACTTAATTAATCGTTAACCCAACACAGGAGTGCCAACACAGGGAAAGACCTAATGAAGAAAGAAGGAACTCGGCAACCACGGGCCCCGCCTGTTTACCAAAAACATGGCCTCTTGCAACCCACAAATAAGAGGTCCAACCTGCCCAGTGACGATAAGTTCAACGGCCGCGGTATTTTAACCGTGCTAAGGTAGCGTAATCACTTGTCTTTTAAATGAGTTGGAGGACCCGTATGAAAGGGTGTCACGAGGGCCCCCTGTCTCCTTACTTCAAGTCTGTGAAATTGATCTGCCCGTGCAGAAGCGGGCATAACAACATAAGACGAGAAGACCCTGTGGAGTTTAGGCCCAATCAATCAACCGTGCCTAACAGCCAACCCACCCAGCAGGAAATAAAAAGCTAACCAAGCATAACGAATTATGATTTAATTGTCTTCGGTTGGGGCGACCATGGAGGACAAAAAACCTCAAAAGGAAGGCAAGGGAACCAGTTTAATTGACCCCAAGAGCTAAGAGCCACCACTCTAAGCAACAGAAAACTCTGACCAATAATGATCCAGGCACTAGCCTGATCAACGAACCAAGTTACCCCAGGGATAACAGCGCAATCCCTTCCTCAGAGCCCAATATCGCCGAAAGGGTTTACGACCCCGATGTTGGATCAGGACATCCTGGTGGCGAAAATTCTACCAAGGGTTCGGTTGGTTAACGATTAAAGTCCTACGTGATCTGAGTTCAGACCGGAGCCATTCCAGGTCGGTTTCTATCTATGCATTCCCCCTTCCTAGTACGAAAGGACCGGAAGGAGGAGGGCCCATGTTCAAAACACGCCCCACCCCTAACCAATGAAGACAACTAAAATACCAAAGGGGGACACAACCACAGCCCAAGACAAGGGCTAGCTGAGATGGCAGAGCCTGGTAATTGCAAAAGACCTAAGCCCTTTCCCTCAGAGGTTCAACTCCTCTTCTCAGCTCTTGAACTATGAACGAATGAGTACCACTAATCATTAACCCCCTCCTATGCATCATTCCTGTCCTACTGGCAGTAGCCTTTCTAACCCTACTAGAACGAAAAGTTCTAGGCTACATACAACTACGAAAAGGACCAAACATCGTAGGCCCATACGGTCTACTACAACCAATCGCCGACGGAGTAAAACTTTTCATTAAAGAACCAGTACGGCCATACGCATCCTCCCCAATTCTATTCCTAGTCACACCAATACTAGCCCTCACCCTAGCCATAACCCTTTGAATCCCAATGCCAATCCCATACCCAATCACAGACCTAAACCTCGGAGTACTATTCATCCTAGCACTATCCAGTCTAGCAGTCTATTCCATCCTAGGCTCAGGATGAGCCTCAAATTCAAAATACGCCCTAATTGGGGCCCTACGCGCAGTCGCCCAAACCATCTCATACGAAGTAAGTCTAGGCCTCATCATCCTCTCAACAATCATTTTCGTAGGAGGCTTCACACTACACACATTCAACGTAACACAAGAAGCCGTCTGACTACTAGCACCTAGCTGACCCCTAGCAGCCATGTGATACATCTCAACGCTAGCAGAAACTAACCGAGCCCCCTTTGATCTCACAGAAGGAGAATCAGAACTAGTATCTGGCTTCAACGTAGAGTATGCAGGGGGCCCATTCGCACTATTTTTCCTGGCAGAATACGCCAACATCCTACTAATAAACACCCTCTCCACAATTTTATTCCTAGGAGCCGCACACAACCCCCTCCTACCAGAACTCACCACCACCAACCTAATAACGAAAGCCGCACTGCTCTCCATTCTATTTTTATGGGTCCGCGCCTCGTACCCACGATTCCGATACGACCAACTAATGCACCTCGTGTGAAAAAACTTCCTACCAATAACCCTAGCCCTCATCCTATGACACCTGGCACTTCCACTATCCATAGCAGGAATTCCCCCACAAACATAACGGAAGTGTGCCCGAATGCCAAAGGGCCACTTTGATAGAGTGGAAAATAGGGGTTCAAGTCCCCTCACTTCCTTAGAAAAAGGGGATTCGAACCCCTCCCTAAGAGATCAAAACTCTTCGTGCTTCCAATACACCACTTCCTAGTAAAGTCAGCTAAACAAGCTTTCGGGCCCATACCCCGAGAATGTGGGTTAAACCCCCTCCTTTGCTAATGAACCCATACGTATTAACCATCCTCATCTCAAGCCTAGGAATCGGCACCACTATGACATTCGCCAGCTCCCACTGACTCCTAGCCTGAATAGGACTAGAAATCAATACACTAGCAATTATTCCACTCATAGCCCAACAACACCACCCACGAGCCGTAGAAGCTGCTACAAAATACTTTCTCACTCAAGCAACAGCCGCTGCAATAATCCTATTTGCCAGCACAACTAACGCATGAACATCCGGACAATGAGACATCCTACAAATACCCAACCAACTCACAGCCACCACAATCATACTTGCCCTAGCCCTAAAAATCGGGCTCGCCCCAGCGCACTTTTGACTACCAGAAGTTCTACAAGGCCTAGATCTAACAACAGGCCTGATCCTATCAACCTGACAAAAATTAGCACCATTCGCCCTAATTTACCAAATAGCCCCAAACACCAACGCAACCCTCCTAATTACATTAGGGGTCACCTCAACTCTAATCGGCGGTTGAAGCGGCCTAAACCAAACACAATTACGAAAGATCCTCGCATATTCATCCATCGCCCATCTTGGATGAATAATCACCATTCTACACTTCATACCAAACCTCACCATACTCAGCCTAGCAACATATATTCTAATAACATCAGCAATATTCCTGACAGCCAAAACAATATCAGCCACCAAAATCAACACACTAGCCACAACATGAGCTAAAGCCCCGGCCCTGACCGCACTCGCAATGCTAACCCTACTTTCCTTAGGGGGCCTTCCCCCCCTTACAGGATTCATGCCAAAATGATTAATCCTACAAGAACTGGCCAAACAAGACCTCCCCATCGCCGCAACAGTAATAGCAATAAGCGCCCTACTCAGCCTATTCTTCTATCTACGCCTATGCTACGCAATGACCCTAACAATTTCACCAAACACCAACAATGCAACATCACCATGACGCTTAAAATCATCCCAAACAACCCTCCCCACAGCAATCACAATCACCGCCTCCACAGCCCTTCTCCCCATAACCCCGGCCATTCTAGCCATAACAACCTAGAGACTTGGGATAATTAGACCAAAAGCCTTCAAAGCTTTAAGCAGGAGTTAAAATCTCCTAGTCCCTGATAAGACCTGCAGGACTTTATCCCACATCTTCTAAATGCAACTCAGACACTTTAATTAAGCTAAGGCCTTACTAGATGGGAAGGCCTTGATCCTACAATCTCTTAGTTAACAGCTAAGCGCTCAAACCAACGAGCTTCCATCTACCCTTCCTCCCGCCGCCGCAGGAACGAGGCGGGAGGAAGCCCCGGCAGGAGGTAAACCTGCACCTTCGGATTTGCAATCCGACATGTCATACACCACAGAGCTTGATAGGAAGAGGAATTAAACCTCTATACATGGAGCTACAATCCACCGCTTAAACCTTCAGCCATCCTACCCGTGGCAATCACTCGCTGATTTTTCTCAACCAATCACAAAGACATCGGCACCCTATACCTAGTATTCGGGGCCTGAGCCGGAATAGTAGGCACTGCACTGAGCTTACTTATCCGAGCGGAACTAAACCAACCTGGGGCCCTGCTTGGGGATGACCAGATTTATAATGTTATCGTTACAGCACACGCCTTCGTAATAATTTTCTTCATGGTAATGCCAATTATGATCGGCGGCTTCGGCAACTGACTAATTCCCCTTATGCTCGGCGCCCCTGACATAGCATTCCCTCGAATGAATAACATAAGCTTCTGGCTCCTCCCTCCATCGTTCCTTCTTCTTCTGGCCTCTTCTGGCGTAGAAGCTGGGGTTGGTACGGGGTGAACCGTTTACCCACCACTAGCCGGCAACCTTGCCCATGCTGGAGCCTCCGTAGACCTAGCTATTTTCTCCCTCCATCTAGCCGGAGTCTCCTCCATCCTTGGTTCAATTAACTTTATCACCACAATCATCAACATAAAACCACCAGCAATTTCCCAGTACCAAACCCCATTATTTATTTGAGCCTTGCTAGTAACCACTGTGCTCCTGCTACTGTCATTACCAGTTTTAGCTGCAGGAATTACAATGCTATTAACAGACCGAAATCTAAACACAACATTCTTTGATCCGGCAGGCGGAGGAGACCCAATCCTCTACCAACACTTATTCTGATTCTTCGGGCATCCTGAGGTGTATATTCTAATTCTCCCAGGCTTCGGAATAATCTCCCACATTGTTGCCTACTACGCAGGAAAAAAGGAGCCCTTTGGATACATAGGAATAGTATGAGCAATAATAGCAATCGGTCTTCTAGGGTTTATCGTATGAGCTCACCACATATTTACAGTAGGAATGGATGTCGACACCCGAGCCTACTTCACATCAGCAACAATAATTATCGCAATTCCAACCGGTGTAAAAGTATTCAGCTGACTCGCCACCTTATATGGAGGCACAATCAAATGAGAAGCCCCATTCTTATGGGCCCTAGGCTTCATTTTCTTATTTACAGTAGGCGGCCTAACTGGTATTATTCTAGCCAACTCTTCTCTAGACATCGTGCTGCATGACACATACTACGTAGTTGCACACTTCCACTACGTCCTATCCATAGGAGCCGTATTTGCGATTATAGGAGGATTTGTACACTGATTCCCACTATTCTCTGGGTACACCTTACACAGCACATGAACTAAAATCCACTTTGCTGTAATGTTCATCGGAGTAAACCTCACATTCTTCCCACAACACTTCCTAGGGCTAGCAGGAATACCACGACGATACTCCGACTACCCAGACGCCTACGTCCTATGAAACACTGTCTCATCCATCGGCTCCCTAATCTCCCTAGTGGCCGTTATCATGTTCCTATTTATTCTTTGAGAAGCCTTCGCTGCCAAACGAGAAGTATTATCAGTAGACCTAACCACAACAAACGTCGAATGACTACACGGCTGCCCTCCACCATACCACACATTCGAAGAACCAGCCTTTGTACAAGTACAAGTAGGACATCGAGAAAGGAAGGAATCGAACCCCCGTATGCTGGTTTCAAGCCAGCCGCAAAACCATTCTGCCACTTTCTTACATAACTTATAAGACACTAGTAAAACGGCCATTACATCACCTTGTCAAGGTGGAGTTGTAGGTTAAACCCCTGCGTGTCTTAACTAATGGCCCATCCCTCACAATTAGGACTCCAAGACGCAGCATCCCCCGTTATGGAAGAGCTTATTCACTTCCACGACCACGCACTTATAGTAATTTACCTAATCAGTAGTTTCGTTCTTTATATTATCGTAGCCGTAGTATCAACAAAATTAACCAACAAACACGCCCACGACTCACAAGAGATTGAAATCGTATGAACAGTTCTCCCAGCAGTCATCCTAATTCTCATCGCTCTTCCATCCCTACGAATTCTGTACTTAATAGATGAAATCAACAACCCCCATCTAACGGTCAAAGCAATCGGCCACCAATGATACTGAAGCTACGAATATACTGACTACAAAGACCTAGCCTTCGACTCATATATAATCCCAACACAAGACCTCACCCCCGGCCAATTCCGACTACTGGAAGTAGACCATCGAATAGTCGTCCCAACCGAATCACCAGTACGAATACTAATTACAGCTGAAGACGTCCTCCACTCCTGAGCTCTACCAGCACTAGGAGTAAAAATAGACGCAGTCCCAGGGCGCCTCAACCAAGCCACATTCATCGCCTCTCGACCTGGAGTTTATTATGGACAATGCTCCGAAATTTGTGGTGCGAACCACAGCTTCATACCAATCGTTGTTGAAGCAGTCCCATTAAAACACTTCGAAGACTGATCTACCTCTATACTAGAAGACGCCTCACTAAGAAGCTAAATAAGGAACAGCGTTAGCCTTTTAAGCTAAAGATTGGTGACTACCGACCACCCCTAGTGACATGCCACAACTCAACCCAGCCCCTTGATTCTTACTCCTCATCTTCTCATGACTAGTTTTCCTAACCATCATCCCACAAAAAGTTATACAACACAACTTTCTAAGCGAGCCAGCTCCACGGGCCGCCAAAGAATACGCCTCAACCCCCTGAGCCTGACCATGACACTAAGCTTCTTTGACCAATTTTCACTAACCTCCTACCTAGGGGTTCCATTAATCGCCCTGGCCCTAACCCTACCATGAGTCTTATTTCCAGCACCAAAAACCCGATGCTCAAACAACCGTCTATTAACCCTACAAGCATGATTTATTCGACAATTCACACACCAATTATTCCTGCCAATCAACAAAGCCGGGCATAAATGAGCACTACTACTAGCATCCCTCCTAATCTTCTTAATCACCTTGAACCTATTGGGAATTTTACCATACACTTTTACTCCAACCACCCAGCTATCAATAAACATGGGATTTGCCGTCCCCCTGTGACTCGCCACCGTCCTAATCGGGGTACGACACCAATTAACACACACGCTGGCCCACTTCCTACCCGTGGGCACACCAGGACCATTAATCCCAATTCTAATCATTATCGAAACCATTAGCCTATTCATCCGCCCGATTGCACTAGGGGTACGACTAACAGCCAATCTGACAGCAGGCCATCTTCTTATCCAACTAATCAGCACAGCCGCATTCCACATATTTTTCATTATGCCAACCGTATCCGCCCTCACAGTAATCCTCCTGCTCCTACTGTCAGTACTGGAGCTCGCCGTTGCAGTAATCCAAGCCTACGTATTCGTCCTACTAGTAAGCCTATATTTACAAGAATCAGTATAATGGCCCACCAAGCACACGCATACCACATAGTAGACCCCAGCCCCTGACCTTTAACCGGGGCAGCCGCCGCCTTCTTAACAACCTCCGGCCTAGCAATCTGATTTCACTACCACTCCCTCACACTCCTATCGCTAGGCCTTGCTCTACTACTCCTAACAATATATCAATGATGACGCGACGTCGTCCGAGAAGGAACATTCCTCGGCCACCACACACCCCCAGTACAAAAAGGCCTGCGATACGGAATAATCCTATTTATTACATCAGAAGTATTTTTCTTTCTAGGGTTCTTCTGAGCCTTCTTCCACTCGAGCCTTGCACCCACCCCAGAACTAGGAGGTTGCTGGCCCCCAACAGGAATCCTACCACTAGACCCATTCGAAGTCCCACTCCTCAACACAGCAGTCTTACTAGCATCAGGCGTTACAGTAACCTGAGCTCACCACAGCCTCATAGAAGGGGGGCGAAAAGAAGCCATCCAAGCCTTAGCCCTAACAATTCTCCTGGGTTGCTACTTCACAGTCCTACAAGCAATAGAGTATTACGAAGCCCCATTTACCATCGCCGACGGTGTTTACGGCTCAACATTCTTTGTAGCCACAGGGTTCCACGGACTACACGTCATTATTGGAACCTCATTCCTGGCCGTCTGCTTTCTACGACAAGTTAAATACCACTTTACAGCTCAACACCACTTTGGGTTCGAAGCAGCCGCATGATATTGACACTTTGTTGACGTAGTCTGACTATTCCTTTACGTCTCAATTTACTGATGAGGATCATAATCTTTCTAGTATGAGCGTTAGTACAAGTGACTTCCAATCACTTAGTCTTGGTTAAAGCCCAAGGAAAGATAATGAACATAATCACCACCACAGTAGCCATCGCAGTACTTCTATCCTGTGCCTTAGCAATAATCTCATTCTGACTGCCCCAAATAAACCCAGACACAGAAAAACTCTCCCCATATGAATGTGGATTTGACCCACTAGGCTCAGCCCGACTTCCATTCTCCCTACGATTCTTCCTAGTCGCCATCCTATTCCTCCTATTCGACCTAGAAATTGCCCTACTCCTCCCGCTCCCATGAGGAGACCAACTCCTCACCCCAACATACACATTCTTCTGGGCCACAGCCATTCTAGCCCTTCTTACACTAGGCCTGGTCTATGAATGAGCCCAAGGAGGCCTAGAATGAGCCGAATAGACGATTAGTCCAAAGAAATACCTCTGATTTCGGCTCAGAAAATTATGGTTCAAGTCCATAATCGTCTTATGACTCCAGTACACTTCAGTTTTAGCTCAGCATTCATTCTAGGCCTTATAGGACTAGCATTTCACCGAACCCATCTGCTGTCCGCCTTACTCTGCCTAGAAGGAATAATACTATCCCTGTTCATCGCCTTGTCCGTGTGATCCCTCCAATTAGAAGCCACTGCTTATTCAGCCGCTCCAATGCTCCTCCTAGCATTCTCGGCCTGCGAGGCAAGCGCAGGCCTAGCCCTCCTAGTTGCCACCGCCCGCACCCACGGCACCGACCACCTTCAAACCCTAAACCTACTACAATGCTAAAAATCTTAATCCCAACGCTCATACTCTTCCCAACAGTTTGACTAACACCAAAACCATGACTCTGAACCACAGCTACTGCCCAAAGCCTGCTAATCGCCATCTTAAGCCTTAGTTGACTAAAATACAACACAGAAACCGGATGAGCCTCTTCCAACCACTACATAGCCACAGACCAACTATCAACCCCCCTACTAGTTCTCACCTGCTGACTACTTCCTCTCATGATCCTAGCCAGTCAAAACCACATCGCCCCAGAGCCCATCAACCGACAACGAACCTATATCACCCTGCTAGTCTCCCTACAAACTTTTCTGATTTTAGCCTTCGGGGCAACAGAAGTCATCATGTTCTATATTATATTTGAAGCTACCCTCATCCCAACACTTATCATCATCACACGATGAGGAAACCAAACAGAACGCCTAAATGCCGGAACCTACTTCCTATTCTACACGCTCGCCGGATCCCTCCCCCTCTTAATCGCCTTGCTAATCCTACAAAAAGACCTCGGCACACTATCCATACTAACAATACAATACTATGCCCCCACAAAAACAACCGCATGAGGGGACAAAATCTGATGAGCAGGTTGTCTCCTAGCTTTCCTGGTAAAAATGCCACTATACGGCGTACACCTGTGGCTACCAAAAGCCCACGTAGAAGCGCCCATTGCAGGCTCCATAGTACTAGCTGCTGTCCTCCTAAAACTAGGCGGATATGGCATAATACGAATAATAATTATATTAACCCCACTAACCAAAGAATTAGCATACCCGTTCATCATCTTAGCCCTATGAGGAATTATCATAACCGGATCAATCTGCTTACGGCAAACCGACCTAAAGTCACTCATCGCCTACTCATCCGTCAGCCACATGGGCCTAGTCGCCAGCGGAATTTTAATCCAAACCCCCTGAGGATTCACTGGTGCAATCATCCTAATAATTGCCCACGGCCTAGTTTCATCCGCCCTATTCTGCCTAGCCAACACAAACTATGAGCGAACACACAGCCGAACTCTCCTCCTTGCCCGAGGACTACAAATAATCTTACCACTAATAACTGCTTGATGATTCATCGCCAACTTAGCTAACCTTGCGCTACCTCCCCTCCCAAACCTAATGGGGGAGCTAATAATCATCACCTCCATATTCAACTGATCCTACTGAACAATTATCCTTACCGGGCTAGGAACCCTCATCACTGCAGCCTACTCACTGTATATATTCCTAATAACACAGCGCGGCCCAACCCCAGCCCACACAATCACACTACAACCGTCCCACACTCGAGAACACTTACTTATAGCACTACACTTAGTCCCCGTCATCCTCCTAGTACTAAAACCAGACATTATGTGAGGTTGATGTTTCTGTAAATATAGTTTAAACAAAACATTAGATTGTGATTCTAAAAATAGGAGTTAAAATCTTCTTGTTCACCAAGAGAGGCAGGTTGCACTAGGGACTGCTAATCCCCAAGTTCCATGGTTCAAACCCATGGCTCACTTAGCCCCTAAAGGATAATAGATCATCCGTTGGTCTTAGGAACCAAAGACTCTTGGTGCAACTCCAAGTAGCGGCTATGCATTCCACAACCTTAATCTTCAACTCCAGCCTACTAATTATCTTCTCCCTCCTTATCTACCCAATCCTCACAACGCTAGTCCCCCACACCAAAGACAAAAACTGAGCCTCCACCCACGTTACCTCTGCCGTGAAGTGGGCCTTCCTAATCAGCCTTATTCCACTATTCATTTTCCTAGACCAAGGAATAGAAACCATCACAACAAACTGACATTGAATAAACACCACAACTTTCGACATCAACACAAGCTTTAAATTCGACCACTACTCCATCATCTTCACCCCGGTAGCCCTATACGTCACATGGTCCATTTTAGAGTTTGCATCATGATATATACACGCAGACCCAAATATAAACCGATTCTTCAAATATTTACTACTATTCCTAGTCGCAATAATCACCCTAGTAACCGCCAACAATATGTTTCAACTTTTCATCGGCTGGGAGGGAGTAGGAATCATATCCTTTCTACTAATCGGCTGATGGTATGGCCGTGCCGACGCCAACACTGCCGCCCTCCAAGCAGTCATCTACAACCGAGTGGGAGACATCGGCCTAATCTTAGCAATAGCCTGAATAGCAATAAACCTCAACTCATGAGAAATCCAACAAATCTTCACCTTATCCAAAAACACGGACCTCACCCTCCCCCTGCTAGGGCTCATTCTAGCAGCCACTGGAAAATCCGCCCAATTCGGGCTACACCCATGACTCCCCTCCGCCATAGAAGGCCCAACCCCAGTCTCTGCCCTACTGCACTCAAGCACAATAGTCGTTGCCGGAATTTTCCTACTAATCCGACTCCACCCTCTTATAGAAAACAACCAAACAACCCTAACCGTCTGCCTATGCCTTGGCGCACTAACCACCCTATTTACAGCAACCTGCGCCCTCACTCAAAACGACATCAAAAAAATCGTTGCATTCTCAACATCAAGCCAACTAGGCCTAATAATAGTCACAATCGGCCTAAATCAACCACAATTGGCCTTCCTACACATCTGCACACACGCCTTCTTCAAAGCCATACTATTTTTATGTTCTGGGTCCATCATTCACAGCCTCAACGACGAACAAGACATCCGAAAAATAGGAGGACTTCACAAACTACTCCCATTCACCTCGTCCTGCCTAACTATTGGAAGCCTCGCCCTAACCGGCACCCCCTTTCTAGCCGGATTCTTCTCAAAAGACGCAATCATCGAGGCCTTAAACACATCCCACCTAAACGCCTGAGCCCTAACCATAACCCTATTAGCCACATCATTCACCGCAATCTACAGCTTCCGCGTAATCTTCTTCGCACTCATAGGACGCCCACGATTCCTCCCCCTATCCCCAATCAACGAAAACAACCCAACCGTAATCAACCCAATCAAACGCCTCGCTTGAGGAAGTATCATTGCAGGCCTACTAATTACATCCAACTTCCTCCCAACAAAAACACAAGTCATAACAATAGCCCCATCGCTAAAACTAAGCGCCCTACTAGTATCAGTCGCCGGACTACTGATCGCCACCGCCCTAACAGACCTAACATCAAAACAACTCAACCCAACACCAAAAATCAAACCACACAATTTCTCCAACATACTAGGATTCTACCCCGCCGTAATACATCGCCTCCCACCAAAAATTAACCTAACCCTAGGACAATTCATCGCCACACAACTAGTAGACCAGGCATGATTCGAAAAAACCGGCCCCAAAGGAGTCACCTCCAACCAAATCCCAGTAATCAAAATAATTAATAACGCACAGCAAGGAATAATCAAAACCTACCTAACTATCTTCACCCTCACAACAACCCTTGCCGTACTACTAATGCTAATAACCTAACGGCCCGCAACGCCCCTCGACTCAAGCCCCGAGTCAACTCCAAAACCACAAACAAAGTAAGCAACAACACCCACCCACAAATTATCAACATCCACCCCCCAGAAGAATACATCAACGCCACCCCACTAAAATCACCACGAACAACAGAAAACTCCTTCAACTCCTCCACCACAGCCAAAGAGCCCTCATACCACCCACCAGACATTCACCCGCCAACCAACAACACACCAAGAATATAAACTACCGCATAACTAAGAACAGACCAATCCCCCCAAGCCTCAGGATAAGGTTCCGCGGCCAAAGCCGCAGAATACGCAAACACCACCAACATCCCCCCCAGATAAATCAAAAACAAAACCAGAGACAAAAAAGACCCACCATGCCCAACCAACACACCACAACCAAAAGCTGCAGCCAAAACCAGCCCAAGAGCTGCAAAGTATGGAGCAGGATTAGAAGCAACTGCCACTAGCCCCAACACCAAACCAATCAAAAACACGAAAGTAAGACTAGCCATTGATTCTACCCGGACTTTAACCGAGACCTGTGGCCTGAAAAACCACCGTTGTGTTCAACTACAGAAACCATAATGACCAGCCTACGAAAAACCCACCCAATTGCCAAAATCGTAAACGACACATTCATCGACCTCCCAGCCCCATCAAACATCTCAGCCTGATGAAACTACGGCTCCCTACTAGGACTCTGCTTAATTACACAAATCTTAACAGGCCTCTTCCTAGCCATACACTACACCTCAGACATCTCTATCGCCTTCTCTTCAGTCGCCCACATTTGCCGAGACGTCAACTACGGCTGACTCATCCGAAACCTACACGCCAACGGCGCCTCATTCTTCTTTATCTGCATCTACCTCCACGTCGCTCGAGGTCTTTATTACGGCTCATATCTTTATATAGAAACCTGAAACATCGGAGTTATCCTCCTACTACTAGTTATAATAACCGCATTCGTAGGATATGTACTTCCATGAGGACAAATATCTTTCTGAGGTGCCACAGTAATCACCAACCTGCTGTCAGCCGTTCCATACATCGGAGACGCCCTGGTTCAATGAATCTGAGGCGGCTTCTCAGTCGACAATGCAACCCTGACCCGATTCTTCGCATTCCACTTCTTATTCCCATTCGTCATCGCAGGTGCCACAATTCTTCACCTCCTGTTCCTCCATGAAACCGGGTCAAACAACCCTGCAGGTCTAACCTCAGACGCAGACAAAATCCCATTTCACCCATACTTCTCTTATAAAGACCTACTAGGCTTCGTCATCATACTCACTGCCCTAGCCTCCCTAGCCCTCTTTTCCCCAAACCTGCTAGGAGACCCAGAAAACTTCACACCTGCAAACCCACTAGTCACACCCCCACACATTAAACCAGAATGATACTTCCTATTCGCATACGCCATCCTACGATCCATCCCAAACAAACTAGGCGGAGTCCTAGCATTAGTATTCTCTATCCTAGTACTAATAGTAGTCCCGATCCTTCACACCTCAAAAATACGAAGCCTAACCTTCCGACCAATATCACAATTTCTGTTCTGAACATTAGTAGCAGACATAGCAGTACTAACATGAATCGGAGGAATACCAGTAGAACACCCATTCATCATCATCGGCCAAGCAGCATCAATCCTATACTTCGCCCTCTTTATCGTCCTAATCCCAATAGCAGGGCAGATTGAAAACAAGGCCCTACGATTAAACTGCTCTAGTAGCTTAGCCCTTAAAGCACCGGTCTTGTAATCCGGAGATCGAAGGTTAAAATCCTCCCTAGCGCCTATCAGAGGAAGGAGAATTTAACTCCCACCCTTAACTCCCAAAGCTAAGATTCTATTTAAAACTATCCTCTGACTCACAGCCCCCCCGCACATGAACACAATCACACATGTCACAATGAATATCCCGTACGTCACACATAAATGTGACAGCACATACCTGTATTTACATACATATGTGTAACAGCATATGCATGTATTAGTACATACTATGCATAATCTTGCATAAACCATAAATGTCTTACAACCTATAATAGCACGGGACTACGTCCCACAGGACAATGGCTAAAAGAGTAAAATGAACAGAAATCTGTACCAACCAAAAGCTAATATTGAAATCACTCAAACGCCCAAATCTTTGGTCAGCTCGGCTATGGCCCTCTAGCATAATATTAAAATCCGAGATTATGCACAGTAAGAGATCACCAACGATTTTAACAGGAATATACAGTCCATGTAAGGTCAAGGACAAATATCGTGGGGGTAACACAACTGAACTATTTCTGGCATCTGGCTCCTTCGTCAGGAACATAACTGGACTTTCCATTAAAATTGCTTTTTTGCGCATTGACTAATGCGGTTAAGCCCCAGTTCGTTACCTGGCATGCCGAGCATTTACTCCTACCATCTGGTTCTTCTTTTTTTTTTCGGGTGGACTTCATCAACATGTGAGACTGCACGCCGAGAAGTCAAATAAGATGGGACATAATGAAGCAGGTAATGATAGTGAATGGTGTAAAGACATAGTTTATATAACCACATAATCTTATATCAAGTGCATAGAGACATACTCACCACAATCCTAAGTCTCCCCCCCCCCACGCCTCGCGCGCGACAAACCCCCCTACCCCCCAACGTCCCTGACTCCTATTCAACTCCTGCCAAACCCCTAAAACAGGAAGGACGAGACACTGGCCCTCACACACCCACGCCCACTTATAATGCACAAAATTTTTGTATATATATAGTTAAAAAATCCACGCAGCGCTACAGAGAAAAGCCCCTACCTCAGGCCATAACGTCCGAGCTCCCCTGTCACAAACCACAACA